ATGCGATGAATATTTTCTACTAACCATAAAGACATTGGAACATTATATTTTATTTTTGGGATTTGATCAGGATTATTAGGAACCTCATTAAGATTAATAATTCGTACAGAACTTGGTCAACCAGGTTCCCTTTTAAATGATGATCAACTTTACAACGTAATTGTGACAGCTCACGCTTTCGTTATAATTTTTTTTTTAGTTATACCCGTTATAATTGGAGGGTTTGGTAACTGATTAGTTCCCCTAATACTAGGGGCTCCAGATATAGCTTTTCCTCGAATAAATAATATAAGATTTTGATTACTCCCCCCTTCACTTACTCTTCTTCTGGCTTCTGCTGCAGTAGAAAGAGGAGCAGGTACAGGATGAACTGTTTATCCTCCTTTATCTAGAAATTTAATACACACAGGCCCTTCTGTAGATTTAGCTATTTTTTCGCTTCATCTAGCCGGAATCTCTTCAATTTTAGGAGCAATTAATTTTATTACGACTATTATCAATATACGCTGAGAAGGAATACAAATAGAACGATTACCATTATTTGTCTGATCAGTTTTAATTACTGCAATTTTACTTTTGTTATCTCTTCCTGTTCTTGCAGGAGCAATTACAATACTACTAACTGATCGTAACTTTAACACTACATTTTTTGACCCAAGAGGAGGGGGTGATCCAATTCTTTTTCAACACCTATTTTGATTTTTTGGACATCCCGAAGTCTACATTCTAATTCTTCCAGGATTCGGTATAATTTCTCATATTGTTTCTCATTACTCATTAAAAAAAGAAATTTTTGGGAGACTAGGAATAATTTATGCAATATTATCAATCGGTCTCTTAGGTTTTATCGTCTGAGCTCATCATATATTTACCGTAGGAATAGATGTAGACACTCGAGCTTATTTTACCGCTGCCACAATAATTATTGCAATTCCTACAGGGATTAAAGTATTTAGATGATTAGCTACTATTTATGGTTCACCTATTAACTATTCCACATCTATATTATGAGCATTAGGGTTCATTTTTCTTTTTACTATTGGAGGATTAACTGGAATTGTTCTTTCTAATTCTTCTCTTGATATTATATTACATGATACATACTATGTTGTAGCTCATTTTCATTATGTTTTATCAATAGGGGCAGTATTTGCTTTATTTGGGGGTTTTAATCATTGATACCCTTTAATTATAGGGTTATCTCTTAATCAACAATGAACTAAAACTCATTTTTTTATAATATTTGCAGGAGTGAATATTACCTTTTTTCCTCAACATTTCTTAGGACTAGCTGGAATACCACGACGATATTCAGATTATCCTGATTGTTATACTAAATGAAACATTGTGTCATCTATAGGTTCATTACTATCATTAACTGCTATTTTATTCTTCATATTTATTGTATGAGAAAGTCTTATTTCTCAACGTACAGTAATCTGATCAGTTCACTTATCTTCATCTCTAGAATGAAATAATCGTCTTCCTGTTGATTTTCATAACTTATCTGAAACTGGTGCTTTATTCATTTAATTTTTTTAAAATTAAATCTATTTTATAATATATGGCCCTATGAGGACAAACAGGATTTCAAGATGCTAACTCTCCTTTAATAGAACAATTAATTTTTTTCCATGATCACTCTATATTTATTCTTATTATTATTCTATCTTTAGTTACTTACATATCCTTTTTACTTATTTCTAACAAATTTTCATGTCTTCTTATCTCTGAAAGACAAAAAATTGAAACTGTATGAACTATTGCTCCTAGTCTAATCTTGTTATTTTTAGCTCTCCCCTCACTTCGTCTTTTATATCTACTTGACGAAACTAATAACCCTGTCCTCTCTATTAAAGTTATAGGACACCAATGATACTGAAGATATGAATACTCAGATTTTTCTAATATTGAATTTGATTCATACATAATTCCAACAAATGAATTATTCTTAGGTGATTACCGTTTATTGGAAACTGATCATCATTTAATTGTCCCAATAAAAACTAATACTCGTATAATTATTTCATCTGCAGATGTAATTCACTCATGAACTATTCCTTCTTTAGGAGTAAAAATTGATGCCATCCCAGGCCGATTAAACCAACTCATAATTTATCCTTCCCGTCCAGGATTATACTATGGTCAATGTTCAGAAATTTGTGGGGCTAATCATTCATTTATACCTATTTCACTAGAAGTGATTAATATAAATTCATTTGTTAAATGATTAACTAAAAAATCAATATAATTTCCATATATATTGTTATTTTGAAAAGTTAGTTAAAATAATAACTTAATTTTGTCAAAATTATATTACTAATTTTATTATTTAGTACTTTTCTAAACTCACTCTTATGCCTCAATTATCCCCTTTAAATTGAATATTTTTATTTTTTTTCTTTTGAACAATAATAATTTCAAATTCATCCATTACATGATGAAATTATATTAATATTTATTCCCTAAATACCCTTTCTTCTCCAAAAATTTATATTAAATATTCATGATAAAATGATAATAGATATTTTCTCTTCATTTGATGATCATAATTCTACCATATTATCTATACACATTATAACTTGAATTTTATCAATCTGATCTCTTTTCTTTATCAATTCATCTATATGAATTTTTCCTTCTAATTTTATTTCTTCAATTATATTCCCTAAAATAATTATTAATATTCAATTAACACGATCATTCAGAATAAATATAGGGGGATTCTCTCTATTAATCTCCTCTCTTTTCATTTTAATTATTAATTTTAATCTATTAGGGTTATTACCCTATGTATTTAGATCTTCTAGACATTTATGTATAACATTTTGTTTATCTTTACCTTTATGGTTAAGATTAATTATATCTTCATATCAAAACAACTATTATTCTTCTTTTGCTTCTCTCTTACCTATAGGAACCCCCTCTTTTTTAATTTTATTTTTACCTATAATTGAATTTTTAAGTATTTCTGTTCGGCCAATTACATTAGCAATTCGAATCGCAGCTAATATTAGAGCAGGTCATATTATTTTAACTTTAATCGGAAACTACTTAGTTTTTTCTATCTTATCAGTTAATTTTATTTCTATTAGTATTATTATATTTATTCAAATAATATATTTTTTATTTGAAATTGGTATTGGAATTATCCAAGGATACATTTTCTCTTTATTAATTACTTTATATTCAGACGATCACCAATAGATAAATATATATACATAATGATTATTTTTTTATTTAAAGATAATTTAAAATCACCTTAACATCTTCAATGTTATACTCTTTTTAAGCTATTTAAATTTTTAAATAAATACTATATACATAATTATTACAACTATATATAAATTGATTAGTAATGCTATTCAATGCTCCATTATTTTAAAAATAATTTTATTTATTTTTATAATTCCTTGCCCCCCAATTTCCTCAAATCAACCTATATCAATTAATTTTATATTATTATTCCTAATAACTTTTATTATTTTTAATAATGGATATCCCACTAATATAGATATAAACCATATTTTTATTCTTATAAATCTAAAAAAATAAATTTTTCTCTTTTTTTTTGTTACTCCTCAAACTCTTAATGAAAATAATACCCTTAATATTATTAACATAATAATTATTAACTTATACATGGGGGGTAAAAAAATTTCTTCATCAAATACTATAAATAATATTTGAAATATATATCCCCCAAATAATGACCCCACTATTAAAATCACTATTGGGATATTTATATTAATATCATTATCTTTAATTTTTTCATATTTTGTTTTTATTTCCCCTCCTCAAATTATATATATTGATATTCGTATTGAATAAAACAAAGTTATACATACTCCGACTAATCTTAATAATAGTATCATTATATTTCTTCTTCTTAGTAATATCTTCTCAATAATTAAATCTTTTGAATAAAATCCAGCTAAAAATGGAAATCCACACAATGATATGTTAGCCACTCTCATGCATAAGCTAGTAAATGGTATTTTTTGTCCAACTCCCCTAATACATCGAATATCTTGATTACCCTCAAATACATGAATAATTTTTCCCCCACATATAAATAATAAAGCCTTAAATATAGCATGAGTATATAAGTGAAATAAAGCTAGTATAGGTATTTTTAAACTTAATGATAATATTATAACCCCTAATTGTCTTAATGTTGATAAAGCAATAATTTTTTTTATATCATTTTCATAAATAGCACATATACCTGATATTAATGTAGTTATAATAGAAACATACATTAAAATTTCATTAATTATCTCAACTTTTATTAGTGAAGGATAAAATCGAATCACTAAAAATACACCAGCAGTTACTAAAGTTGAAGAATGAACTAATGCGGATACAGGTGTAGGTGCTGCTATTGCAGCAGGTAATCATCTTCTAAAAGGAATTTGAGCCCTTTTTGTTATCCCCGCAATTACTAAAAATATTATTAAAAATCTCATTATTTTTACTTCTCACATACATATTAAATTTCAATGACCCATTCTAACTATTAACCTAACCCTCATTAAAATAAAACAATCACCAATCCGATTTATTAAAACAGTCAATATTCCTGCTCTTAATGAATTTCTATTTTGGTAATAAATTACTAATAAAAATGATACTAATCCTAACCCATCTCACCCCAAAATTAACCTTACTAATCTAGGAATAAAAATCAAAAAATTTATTGACAACACAAACATTATTAGTATTATTATAAATCGTTTTATATTAACATCTCCTTTTATATATCTGTCTCTAAAAATCCTTACACATCCTGAAATTAAACAAACTAATCCTCTAAATCTACACCTAATTCAATCAAACACTATATCAAATTCTATTGTTATTCTTATATACCTTAACAATTCTCATCTTATAATGTAACAATTATTATTTACTATTAAATATATAAATATTAAATTTATTAAAATAAATCATAAAAATAAAAACAATCTGTACTTTGCACCAATTTTTCTAAAAAAATTTATCATAGTAAAATAAAATCATATTTTTTCTCTGAAATCACAACTCAGCATTTTTTATAAACTAATTTTACTTTTTTTTAAAATATAAATATTTTCCTTAAATACCTAATATTTAATATAAATATCAATAGAGGTAATAAGTGTAATATAATTAATAAATATTCCCCCCCATTTTCTTTTATTAATCTATTATAAAAGCTTATATATCTCCCACATTGAATTCTTACATATAATACTAAATTATATAACCCCCCTATAAATACCAAAATTATAATAATTAATAATAACCTTCATCTATATATATATATAGATATAAACAATAAAATTTCCCTTATTAACCCAATAAAGGGGGGGGCCCCTATATTTGCAATACATAATAAAAATCAATATAATCCTATATTTGAATTTACATTTAATATCCCCCTATATAAAAATATTCTTCGGCTATTTATTTTTTCATACAATAAATTTGCTAAACAAAATAACCCAGAAGAACACAATCCATGTCTAAATATTATTATTACTCCTCCTTCTCACCCACACATAAACTTCCTTATAAATCCCCCAATCAATATTCCTATATGACCAACTGATGAATAAGCAATCAATGATTTTACATCCCTTTGACCCACACAAATTACTGATGTTATTACAGCACCCCATAAACTAATCACTATAATAATTTCTTCTATTCATAAATCAAATAAAGAAAATATATATAGAAATCGAATTATTCCATATCCACCTAATTTTAATAAAATCCCTGCTAACACCATAGACCCCGCAATTGGTGCCTCTACATGAGCTTTTGGTAATCATAAATGTACAGTATATATAGGTAATTTTACTAAAAATGCTATTAATAAAATTATTATTCATATAAAACTTATTTTAACTTTTATTCTTGTATACTTTACTATTTCTATTGAATATCTACAATTAGCATTTCTAATTAATAAAAGACCTAATAATAAAGGTAATGAAGCAAGTACCGTGTATAATATTAAATATATTCCAGCTTGTAATCGCTCTGGCTGATACCCCCATCCTAAAATTAATATAAATGTAGGTAATAATGTTATCTCAAAAAATATATAAAATAATAATATTCTTCTCATACTAAAAAACATAATAATTCTTAAACATAACCCTAAAACAACTAAAGAAAATAATGACTTTTTATTTCTATTTATTTTTACTCTTTTGTATCTTGCTAGCAATATTAACCCCATAATTCAAAATCTTAACAAAATTAAAATAGAAGATAAAATATCTGTATATATATAAAAATTATACTCACCCCATCTTACCCCACTTAAATTTTTTATAAAAAAAAAAGAAAAAAGTATTATTCATCAAAACCGTAATTCTCAACTTATTTTATCTTTTATTAATATTAATATAATAATTCCTATAATTATCCCTATAATTTGTATAAATTTAATATTTTTACGTAATCATTCCCATGACATCGAACTATTCTTACTAATAATGATAACCCTAACGTCGCCTCACAAACTCTAAAAACAACTAATACTATAATTAAAAAATATTCTATTCTTACTAACCCTCAAGTAAAAATAAATATTAATAACATTCCTAATATTATTATTTCAAACCCTAATATTATATTTAATACATGTTTTCACTGTATTAGTATAATTAATAACCCACTTATATATATAAAAACTCTTAATATTATTTCATTTCTTATAATCATATTTCTTTAAAAAAAAAATTCATTTTTGTTATAATAGCTTAACTTAAAGCATTGGTTTTGTAAACCAAAATTAAATATATTAACTATTTTTATAACTATCTAAAGTCATAAGTGAATCGAACACTTCTAAAAAGTTTTCAAAACTTTTTTAACCCATATAAAACCTAATATTCCAAAATCTTTAATCATATTTTATCTGATAATGGACGAATCAAAAAACATATAAAATATATCACCCTAAATACTCGACCTACAAACTCATATGGGTACTCCACTGGGCATCCCCCAATTCAAGTTAATATAATAAATGATATTACCAAATTTCAAAAAATTATTTGAGAAAATACATTAAAAGACATTCTTACCCTCTTGTATACATGTAACAATGGGCAAAAAAATAAAATTAATAAAGATATTACCAACCTTACAACCCCACCTATTTTTCTAGGTACAGATCGTAAAATTGCATAAGCAAATAAAAAATATCATTCAGGTTTAATATGTTCAGGGGTTAATAAGGGATTAGCAGGAATATAATTTTCAGCATCTCCTAATAAATTTGGTCATTCTATCACCAATAACATTAACATAAATATTATTATTAAAACTCCTAATAAGTCTTTATGTCTATAATATGGGTGAAAAGGAATTTTTTCTAAATTTCTATTCATCCCTAATGGATTTCTTGACCCTTTTTCATGCAAAAATAAAAAATGTAATATTACTAAAACAATTGTAACAAAAGGAAATAAAAAATGAAAACAAAAAAATCGATTTAAAGTTGCCCCATCAACAGAGAATCCTCCTCAAATCCAATTTACTAAAACTTCTCCCACATAAGGAATGACAGATAACAAATTAGTAATCACTGTAGCCCCTCAAAATGATATTTGTCCTCAAGGTAATACATATCCAACAAATGCTGTTATTATTACTAAAATATATAATATCACACCTACATTTCATGTATAAATTTGTATATATAATGCATAATAAACTCCCCGTCCTATATGTATATATAAACAAATAAAAAAAAATGAAGCCCCATTAGTATGAACAAAACGTAACATTCACCCATAATTTACATCTCGTATAATATGAATTACTGAATCAAATGCCATTTCAACAGAAGAAGTATAATGTATAGCCAAAAAAAGCCCCCTAAAAATTTGTACCAATAAACATAACCCTAACAATGAACCAAAATTCCATCATATATTTAAATTTAAAGGTGAAGGTAAATCAACTAAAGCACCACTAACAATTTTTATAATAGGATGTGTTTTTCGTAATGAACTAAGCATATTTGTATTTAAATTCCCGTAATGGACCTTCACAATAATAACAAATTTTCACCACTCTAATTAAAACCAATAACAGTACTACTCCTATTAAAACATAACAAAAATAATTATAATCCACTATAATTAACCCTCTATTTCCTAAACTAATTTCCCTTATATTTATTAAATATATTTCTTCTACACTTACTTCTATATATATATAAAAAGATCTTACTATGCTACACATCATCCACATTAATAATAAAAAAAAAAAAAAAATTCTTTTTATAGATAAAAAAATATTATTGGGGATTAGTCTTACAACATATATAAATATTACTATTATTCCTCCAATATAAACCAAAAATATCATATATCCATATCAAGAATACCTTAAAAATGATACTAAAATCCTTCTGGTAATCCTAACTATAACTACTATTATTCCTAACCTTAAAGGCTGAATTATTATAATAGCTATTCCTATCATTGCAAATACAACTGATAATAATATTATTAATCTCATATCAAAAAACAATAAATTTTTTTATTGATCAATAACTTCCAATGTTATCATTTTTATAAACTATTTTTTGTTAATTTAAAAAATATAAGAAATTTTTCTTAAAAAAACTATAAATATTAAAATACATAGTACTCTAGGAAGATACCTTTTTCAAATTAAATATATTAATAAATCATATCGATATCGTGGGTATCTTGCTCGAATTCAGATAAATATTCATCTTATTACTGTTACTATAATACATAATCTTATTCCTAAGAATATTTCTTTTATTAACCCCCCCCCAAAAAATAAAACTACAACTAATAATCTCATAAATAGAATATTTCCATACTCAGCTATAAATAATATAGCAAATCCTACTGATCCATATTCCACATTAAACCCAGAAACTAATTCAGATTCACCCTCAGCAAAATCAAATGGAGAACGATGAGTTTCAGCAATTCTTGAAATAAACCATATTATAAACATAAAAAAATTTACAATTACTAATCAAACCCAATTTTGGTAATTTATAATTATTACTAAATTTATTCTTCCCATTATTACTATACATCTTATTAAAATTAAAGACATTCTTACCTCATAAGAAATTCTTTGAGCTACAGCCCGAATTGAACCTAAAAGAGCATATTTAGAATTTGAAAATCATCCTGCTCCTATAATTCTATACACTCTAACTCTAGAAATACATAAAAATATAATTAATCTTAGTCCTCCTATTATTACTTGATAAAACCCATTATACAAAATTCATAATAATATTGTTAAAAACAATCTTAATATTGGACAAATCATAAAAGGTAATATATTAACCACAGTTAATTTAATTCTCTCTTTTCTAAATAATTTAATTGCATCAGCTAACGGCTGAGGTAAACCCATTAATCCTACTTTGTTAGGACCCTTTCGTTGTTGAAAATATCTTAACCCCTTTCGTTCTAATAAAGTAAAAAAAGCAACTGCTAATAATATACAGATACAGGAAAATATTCTTGAAACTACTTCAATTATCATTTATTAAGAAGAAAACCTTATTTATTATTTTTCTCTAAAAGAATCTTAAATTCTTTGCACTGATCTGCCATCTTAATTTTTATAAAGTAAGAAAAATTTTTTCTTATAAAATGAACCTAACTCATTCACATATTATTCTGCCAACTCTATAATATTCCAATTATTTGTTTTGATTAATATTGGTCCTTTCGTACTAAACATAATCATTTACTATTTTTAAAAGATAGAAACCAACCTGGCTCACACCGGTCTGAACTCAGATCATGTAAAATATTAAAAATCGAACAGATTTACCTAATAAAGCCTCTTCACCTTAAGGTTATTTTAATCCAACATCGAGGTCGCAATCTTTTTTATCAATAAGAACTCTCTAAAAAAATTACGCTGTTATCCCTATGGTAACTTATTCTTGTTAGCAATAAATTTGGTTAATTATTTTATCAAATATATTTACATAAGGAAGTTATTTTTTTATTTCTTATTCCTTGATCACCCCAATCAAAATCATTTTTTTAATAAATTTAATTTTTTTTTATTAAAAATGATAAAGCTCAATAGGGTCTTCTCGTCCCTTTAAACAATTTAAGCTTTCTCACTATAAAAATTAATTTCTAAAAAATTAATAAGAGACAGATCAACTTTCGTCAAACCATTCATTCTAGCCTCAATTTATAAGGCAAATTATTATGCTACCTTAGTACAGTTATTATACTGCAGCTATTTAACATATTCTATTTATTAAATATGTCACTGAGCAGGTCCGACTCTCTATATTTTTTTTTCAAAGAGACATGTTTTTGATAAACAGGCGAAATTGATTTTTGCCTAATTCCTTTTATTAACTTAATTTTTTTTATTTTTTTCCAAAAATTTATATATTCTATTTTACAATATATTTATTGTATTTTTCTATTAAATTTTTATTTATCTTTGTTTAATACTCATATTAACATTATAATATTTTATTATAATTATTTCTAAATATTTATTTATTTTTATTAAGATTTTTCTCTTAGGTTTTTTAACCAATTATTATTAAAATTATTTAATTCATATAATTAAAAAAATAATATTTTTGAGACATCTTATTTCTATCATGAAGCTTATCCCCCATTGACAATATATACAATCCTACTTATATTTCTATATAAAATAATTATATTACACTTATATGTTTTTTAAATAAACTAGCTACCATAAAAATCGAATAGCATTTCACTACCATTTAACAATAATAATATAACTATACAACGTTAAAATTACTTAGTTTTATCTTTTTATTAAATAAATCTTTTTATTTCGAGAATAACCTATTTATTTTTACATATTATTAACCCATTATGCCAAAGGTACAAAATTAAATTTTTACTTTTTTTAAAATTATTTTTTTCCTTTTCAGTTCATATTTTTATTAATTTTTCTTTTCCTTTTACTTTACTATCTTAATTATTTTTTTTTATATCTTTTAATTATATCAATTTTTGATAAACAAATATATTTTTTCAAAAATAATTACCTAATTAATTATCTTCTCAATGTAAGTGAGATATATTATATATATTAATTTTTGAAAATATATTTATTACCAAGAACAATTTCCATTACCCTTACTATGTTACGACTTATCTTATCTCACAACAAGAGCGACGGGCGATATGTACACTTCACAAAACCTAATCATTCATATAAACAAACTAATTTTAAATTACTATTAAGTCCATCTCATTTTAATAATTAAATATTAAAACTTGAATCCTAAACATTATAGAAAGTAGCTCATTAATCCTTTTTTATTAGCTGCATTTTGACTTGACATGAAAATTTTTGTTAAAATTTTTAAGTCTTTTTATATTTTCTCAAAATATAGACTATTGACAGCAATACACAAACTATATTATTTTTTTTTAAAAAAGTTAGTTTAAATCGAGGATTATCATATTATATTAACAAGCTCCCCTAACTGGATATGTGAAACCGCCAAATCTTTTAAGTTTTAAATACAATTAGCAATTTTTATGCATCCTTAATACCTTAGTAGAAAAATCTTTTCAAATTTTACTATATAAAAATAATAGGGTATCTAATCCTAGTTTATTTTCTAATTTTCAAAGAATAAGTATTATAGAAATTTATAACTCTCAAAACTCATAAAAAAATTTTACTTAATTATAATTAATATCCTTTTCTATATTTTCCATTTATTTTTTACCTTACTTTATTTTCTACAACATTTTTGTTTAATTTGAGTTATTTGTATAACCGCAGCTGCTGGCACAATCATTTACCAACTCTAACTTATTATATCTATATAAAACTTTCATTCATTGTATAAAATTTAATACTGAGTACCTTATATATTATAATATTCATATATATATTAATTATAATAAATCCATTTAGTTTTATATTAAATAAAAGTAAATTAAATTTTTAAAAGGAAATTGAATTTTTTTAAAACCAAACATGTATTATTAAATAAAAACTAAAATTCTAACTAAGATCAAATTATTTAATAAAGAGAATTATATATCTATTTTTGGGGTATGAACCCAACAGCTTCTTATTTAGCTTACTTTATTAAACTATAACGATTTACTGTATCATTAAATTTGCAATTTAATATTTTATTTAAAATATATAGTTTTGAGAAAGTAATTTTTACTTATTCATAGATTTACAATCTAACGACTATCTTCGACCACCTCAAACAGAATTTAAATAAATAACATACTTATATATTTGGAATTTTGAAAATTCCTAGTTTTTTTAACTTAAAATTCTTTACAATAAAGGGAATTCAACCCTTTCTTTAAATTTCAAAACTTTACATGCCCTTACATCATACTGTATTTTATTTACATATTACTTAAACCTTTTGTCTGGAAAACAAATATACTTCATTATACTAATAAAACTTTACTCTTAATAATTTTTATAATTTATTATTCCTAGAATTTGAAAATTTCTAATGCTATTATACACTATAAAAGTTTATATTTAAATATAAAAAAATTTTTTTTTTATTCTTTTTTTTAAAAAAATAATCATAAATATTTTAACACAATTTCTCTTTTTATTTTCTCTTTTTTTTCTTAAAAATACTAAAAACCTATATTCATTTATATACATAAATTCATTCACTTTTTTTACTTTTTGCTTTTTTTTTACTTTTTATCAATATTATCTGTTTTATATCCCCCCCCCCAACTAATTATACATATTATTAGATATATGTGTATTATATACTATATTTAATTTACATAAAATATGTGTATTTATAATCCTTGTATATTATATACACTTGTTTATTATAAATACTGTATATAATATACAATATTATTAAATTAATATATATATATATCTATATCTACTGTATATATACTATATACAGTATATATATATATATATATCTACTATATTAATTCATATCATTATATTATATATATCTCATATTACTACATTTCAGTATTAATTATTTATAAGTATTCTATTATTATTAATTTCTATTCATTCATTTATATTCTTATCAATTATATAAATATACATATATTAATCTATCATAATTTCTATAATTCATATTATTATATTTTACTATTACATAAGATCTCTTTTTATTTGATATCTTTCTTGTGTATTATATATTGAAAAGCAAGTTATTAAGTTATTACAAACCTGAGATTCAACTTGTTCTATTATAATAGGCACAGGCCCCAATATTCAATTTATTCATTTCTTGTATTGTATTATTTCAATCATGTACTAAACAACTTATATAAATCTTATCTTACATTATATAATTATATTCATTCACATGTATACATTATATGTATTGAATACTATATACATATAAGACATGTCTATTTATAGTATTCTATATTCGTAGTGTATTAATTAATTATATTAATCTATTTAAGTATTAATATAATTATTGTATATTAATAAACATATTATATATAATACATATATTAATATCTCTACTAACTAATTAATCATATTAATTATATTTTCATTTCTTGAATATAAATGATCATTATATTAATTTGTATATTTATTATATATATTATTATTTGAATATAAACTATATATATAATACATACATTACATGATAATAATTAATTATGAAAATTGAAAAATAAAGGCCCTTTTACGACCTTTTTCTCTTGACAAACTTTTTTTTTTGGGGCTTATTTTTAACACCAATTTCATATGTAAAAGTTTTTTTTACACTTTTTTTTGCTCAAAGACCTTTTTTCCCCTTTTTTGTAAAAGCTTTCACTATGGTTAAAAAAAAAATCGTTTTTTTTGATAAAATTTCTTAAAATATTATGTTTGTAATATTTGAATTTTTTTTTAGTATGACTCGAAACCCTTTTCATCTTGTTGAATTTAGACCTTGACCTTTAACAGGATCTATAAGAGCTTTATTTCTTACATTAGGATTTGCTTCTTGATTTCATAGTTACGGAATCTCCTTAATTTTTTTTGCTATAATTTTAATATTTATTACTAGAATTCAATGATGACGAGATGTTATCCGAGAAAGAACTTTCCAAGGCCTTCATACCTTAAAAGTCTCTTTAGGTTTACGTTGAGGAATAATTCTATTTATTATTTCAGAAATTTGTTTTTTCTTTGCTTTTTTTTGAGCCTATTTTCATAGAAGATTAGCCCCAACTACAGAAATTGGAGCTTGTTGACCTCCTATCCATATTTCTCCTTTAAATCCATTTCAAATTCCTCTCTTAAATACAGCTATTCTTCTATCATCAGGGGTTACAGTTACATGAGCTCACCATGCTTTAATTAATAAAAATTTAACTCAATCAATTCAATCAATATTTATCACAATTTCATTAGGATTTTATTTTACAATTTTACAAATGATAGAGTATAACGAAACATCTTTTTCTATTTCAGATGGAATTTATGGGTCAACTTTTTTTATTTCTACTGGTTTTCATGGATTTCATGTTATTATTGGATCTCTATTCTTATTAACATGCTTTATTCGTATTATTTTTAATCACTTCTCTTCTTCTCATCATTTTGGTTTTGAAGCTGCCGCCTGATATTGACATTTTGTTGATGTTGTTTGATTATTCCTTTATACATTTATTTACTGATGGGGTTCATAATTTTTATTGATTTTTTTATTAAGTGGCCGAATATAAGCACTAAACTTTTAATTTAGAATATGATTTTTATTAAATCCTTAATAATTGGTATCATATTTTAAATAGAAATATTAATTTGCAATTAAATAGTGGAAATACTCTTAATTTTCCTTTTACCATTATTAATAAGAATTGAAATTTTATTCATTTATGGTTTCGACCCATATTTAGGTGTTGATTACACCCTATTCAGCAAAAAGCCAAAATAGAGGCATTTAATTGTTAATTAAATAATTGTGTATTTACACTTTACTGGCCACGTTGCGCCGGAAATGAACGGATTATATTGATGTTATAAATTATAAGATTATACATCTTCTACGTTAATGATAACAATTGTAATTATGTCAATTATCTTATTTATTTTAATCTCTATTCTTGTATGAATTAGAATTATTATTATATTTTCATCTTATAATGATCGAGAAAAATCCTCTCCTTTTGAATGTGGATTTGATCCTTCTTCTCATACTCGATCACCTTTTTCTATACGTTTCTTTTTATTAGCTGTTATTTTTTTAATTTTTGATATTGAGATTATTCTTCTTATTCCCATTATTTCTAACATAATTAATTCCCCTTCATTTACCCACGTATCTTCAACAATAACCTTTTTATTAATCCTTTTAATTGGTCTAATTCATGAATGAAATCAAGGTTCTCTTAATTGACTTTAAGAGTAATTTAGAATAAAATAGAGCTGCTAACTCTGTTTTGAGCAATTCAAACTGTTCTACTCTTTATGAATAATAAATTTTTTCCAGCTAATTTTCTATTTATTATCTTAATAATTTTTGGTTCTATTTTATCTTTATCTTCTAATCATTGATTAGTTATATGAATAGGGTTAGAATTAAATTTAATAGGAATTTTACCTTTAATAAACATTAAAAGAAAAAATTTTGAAATTGATAGTTCTATGAAATATTTTATTATTCAAAGAATAAGATCTTCCCTTTTAATGATTTCATCAATTCTTCTTTACTTTAACTCCATAAGTTGATTCTCTATATTTAACAATTCAATACCTTCATTAATTATAGTAGTATCAATACTTATTAAACTAGGAAGGGTCCCTTTTCATTTATGATTACCTAGTATTTCTAAACAAATAAGATGAATTATACTTTTTTTAATCCTTTCATGACAAAAATTAGCTCCTTTATTTATATTATCATTTATTAATTTTAATTATAATATTATTTTTGTGAGAGCTATTCTTAGAGCATTGATAGGAAGAATTCAAGCAATTAATCAGACTAGCCTTCAATTAATTATAACTTATTCTTCTATTTCTCACCTTGGTTGAATATTAACAGTATCAGTTATTAATAATTCTATTATATTTCTATATTTTTTTGTTTATTCTCTTATTATTTCTCCTTTATTTTATCATTTTAATAGAAAAGTAGGTTATAAAATTTTTAATATTACTCAAATTAATAAAAATATAAGTAACGATTTTTTTATTACTATACCTCTTCTTTTATCTCTAGGAGGATTCCCTCCTTTTGTTGGGTTTTTAACTAAAATTTTAATTCTTATAAGACTAATTAATATAAATTTGTATATTATACCCATTCTTCTTTTTATAAGAACACTAATCAGTTTATATTTCTATTTAAACTTATCAATAATATCTTTAATCAAATCATTTTCTTTTCTAATTACCTATACCCCCCCCTTTAATTTTAATCTATTAATTTCAATCAATCTATTAATATTTTTTTCTTTCATCCCTATTATTATTT